TAAATCAATTATGTATATATATATATAAATATATTAGATAAATAATCAGGTGTGTATTAAAGATAAATAATCTGTGTTTAGGGTGTTAGGTGGTTTGGTAGCGGCATTAGTTTAACTTCCCCTCAGAATGTTATGCTGTTGAAACTTGTATTTAGGGTTTGACAAGATGTAGCAGTGTGATATGGGGGGTAGGGGGTTTAGCTGGAAAAAATTCTTTTTGGCCGCCAGGGGGATAATATAGGTATTATGCTGGTAATCAGTATATCATGAATTATTATGTCCGTCAGCATTCATTATATGCCTCATATCTAATTCTTAATGGATTAAGAATCCATGCAGGAAATGTCCTACCTTAGTTAAATGTGTATGCACCTCTGAGATGCCATTGAAAGGGAAAAAATTAAAAAAAACTTTACTAAAAGTGGTACAGCCATTAAAATGTTGGGTACGAGTGTAAAAATAATTAAAGCAATAATCAGATCTTGATATGTAATTGAAATAAAAATTTTATTTAATGTCTCAGATTGTGATTAATAGTCTCGGTAGATTGATTGATGATCTCCCACACCCATGTACAAGGTACATGTAAGTAGTATAAGTGGATATGTTGTATGGAAAATAAAGAATGCATCATTTATACATGTCATGGATAGCGGTAGCAGGTTTTCAGGAAATAGTTTAATAAAGAATTTTGGTTTTGGATGCCAATGGTAAGATAGGAAAATTTCTTTTTTCTGATAATAATTTATATTATTGGCAGTTGTTGGGGAAGTTTAAGGGGGGTGGCTAACCCCCATCGTCAGTTTACAAGACTGATGCTTTGGGATGTTAAACTACTTAAACATAGGTTAATTATTTTATCTTCTAATATTGCGGCTGGTGGAATGATTAGAATAATTAAGGCAAAATAGAGTAATGATGCTAGTTGACCGATTATGATAAATGGGTCTTCGACCGGCTGTCCTCCGATTCATGTTAGGATGATAATGTTTGAAATTATTAATCAGAATAATGTCTGAGTAATAGGGCGAAATGTTATTGTACGCTGTTTTGTTGTGTGTATTATTGGGATAAGTAATAGGACTAAGATTGAGAATAGTAGGGCTAGCACGCCGCCCAGTTTGTTTGGAATGGAGCGAAGGATGGCGTAAGCGAATAGAAAGTATCATTCTGGTTTGATATGTGGTGGTGTGACTAGTGGGTTGGCTGGGGTAAAGTTTTCTGGGTCTGTTAGTAGGTTCGGGTATAACAGTGTAATTAGGGTTAGTGTAGTTAATACGATAATGAACCCGAAAATATCTTTAGATGAGTAGTAAGGGTGGAATGTAATTTTGTCTGGGTCTGAGTTTAGGCCTGTTGGGTTGTTTGACCCTGTTTCATGTAGGAAAATCAGATGTATGATGCTCATGCCTGCAATTAAGAATGGAAGGATGAAGTGAAAGGCAAAAAAGCGGGTCAGAGTAGCATTATCTACTGAGAACCCACCTCAAATTCACTGGACTAGGGAGTTGCCAGTGTATGGGATTGCTGATAATAGGTTGGTGATAACGGTGGCGCCTCAAAATGATATTTGTCCTCATGGGAGGACATATCCAACGAATGCAGTGGCTATTACAAGGAGTAGTAAGATAACGCCAATATTTCATGTTTCTTTATATAGGTATGAGCCGTAGTAGATCCCTCGTCCGATGTGCATGTAAATACAAATAAAAAATAAGGATGCTCCGTTTGCATGCATATTGCGTATTAATCACCCATAGTTTACGTCTCGGCAAATATGTGCGATTGATGAAAATGCTATTGCTGTGTCAGCTGTGTAATGTATTGCTAAGAATAGGCCTGTAAGGATCTGGGAGATTAGACACACCCCTAGCAGTGAACCGTAGTTTCAAAGAAATGAAAGGTTTGCTGGTGCTGGCAGGTCAATGAACGAGTTGTTAATAATTTTTAAGATTGGATGTGTTTTTCGGATATTTTGGTACATTAGTTTTTATAGTTGAATTACAACAGTGGTTTTTCAGGCCATTAGTCTTAGTTAGAGGCTAAGTAGAAACTATGGCGTATATTATTTTTTTGGGTTTATTAGGGTTTATATTTAGTATGGTGGGTGTTGCGTCAAATCCGTCTCCGTATTATGCTGCTTTTGGTTTAGTGTTAGGTACCGCTAGTGGGTGTTTAGTTCTTGCTGGTTTTGGTGTTACCTTTTTATCATTGATTTTGTTTCTGATTTATTTAGGGGGCATAATAGTTGTTTTTGCATATTCAGCAGCCATGGCTGCTGAGCCCTATCCTGAGGCGTGAGGTAGTGTGTCTGTTGTTTTTTATGTATTATTTTATTGTGGCGTTTTAGGTGTGGGGTTTGGTTTTATTGATTCTATTGATGTGTTATTTAATGTAAGTGAATTCTCGGCTGTTCGGTGTGATTGGGGCGGGGTTTCAATATTATACTTGTTTGGCGGGTTATTATTATTAATTTTGGGGTGGGTTTTGTTGATCACTTTATTTGTTGTGCTAGAGATTACTCGTGCAGTAAAATTTGGGTCGGTGTGTGCTTAAATTAGTACTGTTAGGATTAGTGTAAATAAGAAAATGGATAGATAGGTTTTTATCATGCCCCGTTGTGCGTTTGTGAATGTTTTAATTATTGGCAGTTGTTGGGTTGATAATCCTTTTGGCCCTGTTTTTTCTAATCATATTAGGTCAATAGTGTTTGTTGAAATTGTTTGGCTTAATTTTAGTGAAAGTTGTGGTATTATTCGATGGAGTGTTGTTGGGAAAAATCCTAATAGGGTTGTGAATTTGTGGGCTGAGTTGAGGTTTTTATTTGGTACAGTTATTAAGTCGAATGCCAGTATAATCCCTGCCAGTGTTAGAAAAAGGGCGGTAAGTTTAATAGTTGTTGGTATTGTTATTGTTTGTGTTTTAGTTTGAGTGATATTTATTGTGATTAGGAATCCTGCTAGAATACTTCCCCAGGCCAGTCGTTTAATTGGGTTAAGTAGTGTGTTGTAATTTTCATTAATGGGCTGGATTGGTAGTGATTGTGGTTGACCAGTTATTGAAAATTTAATCAACCGCAGGCTGTAGATGGAAGTGAATATTGTTGCGATGATGGTAACTGTTATAGCCCATGCATTGGTGTAGGATGTGCTTGTGGCTTCAATAATGGCATCTTTTGAAAAGAATCCTGTTAAGAATGGAATTCCTGTGAGTGCCATGCTACCAATTGTGATACAAGATGATGTGGTTGGTAGTGTTTTTTGAAGTGCCCCTATTTTTCGAATGTCTTGTTCATTGTTAAGGCTGTGGATTATTGAGCCAGAGCACATAAATAACATTGCTTTGAAAAAGGCATGGGTGCAGATGTGTAAGAAAGCCAGTTGTGGTTGGTTTAGTCCGATTGTGGTTATTATTAATCCCAGCTGGCTTGAGGTAGAAAATGCTACAATTTTTTTGACATCGTTTTGTGTGATAGCAAGTAGAGCAGCGAAAAGTGTGGTGGTCGCCCCTAGGCATATGCAGGAGGTTAGGGCGATTTGGTTTAGTTCAATTAATTGGTGAAATCGAATTAATAGGAAAATACCCGCTACTACTATTGTGCTTGAATGAAGTAGGGCTGATACTGGTGTTGGTCCTTCTATTGCTGCTGGTAATCATGGGTGTAGGCCAAATTGTGCTGACTTACCAGTGGCTGCAATAATTAGGCCTATTAGGGGTAGTGTGGTGTTTGAGTTGATGAGGGAGATTTGTTGGAGTTCTCATGAGTTGGTGTTTATTGCAAATCAGACTATTGCTAAAATTAATCCGATATCCCCGATACGGTTATAAATTACTGCCTGCAGGGCTGATGAGTTGGCATCTATACGTGCGTATCACCAACTGATAAGTAAGAAAGATATAATGCCGACCCCCTCTCAGCCAATAAACAGCTGGAATAAATTATTGGCTGATACTAGTGTGATCATGGCGAGTAGGAATAGTAGTAGGTACTTGAAAAATTTATTAATTCAAGGGTCTTTGCTTATGTATCAGGATGCGAATTCTATAATTGATCAAGTTACGTACAACGCTACGGGAATGAAGAATGTTGAGTATTGGTCGAATTTTAGTGAGATGTTAATATCAAAGGTGTTAGTATTGATTCAGTGTCAATTGAGTATGATTGTTTCTGTACCGGTGTTCAGGAAGACGGCTAGTGGCATAACACTAATTAAAAATGCTAGTTTTACTGTAAGTGTTGTATTTAGTGGTGTTAATTTTATTTGTGGTAGTAATGGTAATGTTAGGACAATTATTGAAAGTAATATGGAGGAGTTAAAAGTTATTAAATTCATGGCTTTTACATGGATTTGCACCAAGAGTATTTGGGGTCTAAGACCAAAGGATTAGTTATCCTTTAAAAGCATAAGAGAATTGTGGAGTTTAACCTCAATTATAGTTGATTAGCAGTTTCTATTAGTTCGTCTTCTCTTGGTGTGTAAGGGGTTTAATATCCCCTGTTTTTAGAATCACAATCTAATGTTTTATTAAACTATACTCACAGGAGTGAAGGCCTCAAATTAGGCTTGGGTTTAGTATTAGAAATAATATTGGTAGTATATGTAGAGATATTAGTAGATGTTCTCGCGTGTGTGAGGGCAGTAATTTTGTTATGTGACTGGTGGTCGGCCCACGTTGTGTTGTTATAAATATGTGTAGTGAGTAAATGGCTGTAATAATGATGCCTGAGCTTGTCAGAATAATGGTTGTAGTAGATCAGTTTAGTATGGCGGAGACAATCATAAGCTCTCCCATCAGGTTGATAGAGGGTGGCAGGGCCATATTTGTAAGGTTTGTTAGTAGTCATCATGTTGCTATTAGCGGTAAGATTGTTTGTAGTCCGCGTGCTAATAGTATGGTTCGATTATGTGTACGCTCATAATTAGTATTGGCTAGGCAGAATAATGCGGATGATGTTAGTCCGTGGGCAATTATTATGGTCATTGCCCCTGATATGGCCCATGGTGTTTGAATCATAGTTGCTATGATTACTAGGGCTATGTGACTTACTGATGAATAGGCGATTAATGACTTGAGATCTGTCTGACGTAGGCAAATAGAACTTGTTATGATAATGCCCCACAAGCTGAGTGAAATAAGTGGATAAATAGTTTCTTTGGTGAAAGGGGTTAATAAAATTGATATTCGTATAATGCCGTATCCGCCTAGTTTTAATAGTACAGCTGCTAGAATTATTGACCCAGCAATTGGTGCCTCTACGTGGGCTTTTGGTAATCATAAATGTACCCCATATAAGGGTATTTTGACCATAAAGGCAATTAGGCATGCTGCTCATCAGATGTGGTTGGTGTCGGTTGGTGTAATTTGTGTATAAAATCGTATATTTATTATTGAGAGTGATCCGAAGTTATTTTGTGCTATTAGTAGTGCGACCAATAATGGTAGTGAGCCCATTAGTGTATAGAATAGGAAGTATGTTCCGGCATTTAGGCGGTCGATTTGATTACCTCAGCGTGTAATAATAATTAGTGTCGGGATTAATGTGGTTTCGAATGTAATATAAAATTGAATTAGTTCTGTTGATGAGAAGGCTGTGATTAGTGAGAGTTGGAGGGTGGCGAGCATAGAGATGTATATTCGTTGTCGGTTGAATGGGTTGTTAGATATATGATTTTGGCTAGCAATAATTATTAGTGGTGTTAATCAGCAGGTAAGGATTATTAGGGGTGTTGATAATTGGTCCGTTGCTAGTAGTTTATTGCTAAATTCTATTGTAGTCGACGGGTAAAAAAATCATGATAGGCTAAAAAATGAGATTAGGAGGCTATGTATTATGGTTGTAGTTCATATTCATTTTATAGGTGTTAACCAGGCTATTGGAATGAGCATGGAGGTTGAGATTAAAATTTTTAGCATTGTAGGAGATTGAGGTTTTTAATGAGGTCTGAGCCATGTGTGCGATTGGTGGCTACTAGGATGGCTAATCCTGTGCTTGCTTCACATGCTGAGAGGGTGATTAAGGCTATTGGATTAATTGATAGAGACATAGATTCTATTTTATAACACCATATGACTAGGCCGATAAAAATTGCAAGTATTATGCCCTCCAGACAAATTAGTGCTGACATTAAATGGGCTCGGTGGAATGCTAGTCCAGTGATGCAGACTATAAATGCTGCGTAGATGGTAAAGTTGGTTAAGGTCATGAAAAGGTTGTGGTTAATACACAATTTATTAAGTCGAAATTAATAGTCTTATTTTAGATTAACCTTTTATTCTGCTCACTCTAGTCCTCCTTGGTATCATTCATACATAAGGCCTAGCGTTAGTAAAATAATGATAATAGTGGCTAGTAGCAGTGGCATGGTCGGGGAGGTTAATTGGCTTGCCCATGGGGTTGGTAGAAGAAGTGCAATTTCTAAATCAAATAATAAGAATATAATAGCGATTAAGAAAAAGCGCACTGAAAATGGTAGTCGTGCTGATCCGAGTGGGTCAAATCCGCACTCATATGGTGAGAGTTTTTCCATGTCTGGGTTTACTAGCGGTAATCAAAAGCTAATGAGTAGTAGAATTAGTGTAATAATTAAAGCAGTGGTTATTGCTGTAATAGTCATTACCCGCTCCAGGCTGTTGGTCTGGGTTTAATGATTGGAAGTCATTAGTATTGGCTATACTAAGGGGGTATGATCCTCATCAGTAGATTGATACGTATAAGAATAGTCACACGACGTCTACGAAGTGTCAATATCAGGCAGCGGCTTCAAATCCAAAATGATGTTTTGATGTAAAGTGATATTTGATTTGTCGAATCAGGCAGATAATTAAAAATGTAGAGCCGATAATTACATGTAATCCGTGGAATCCTGTGGCTACGAAAAATGTTGAGCCGTAAATGCCGTCTGAAATTGAAAATGGGGCTTCGTAATATTCTATTGCTTGTAGTATTGTAAAATAGAGCCCTAAAATGATTGTTAGTGTTAGTGCATGGATCGCTTCTTTACGACTGCCTACTATGATACTGTGATGGGCTCATGTTACAGTTACGCCTGAGGCAAGTAGGACGGCTGTATTTAATAGTGGTACTTCAAATGGGTCTAATGGTGTTACACCAGCGGGTGGTCAATATTCTCCTAATTCAATAGTAGGGGCTAGGCTGGCTCGATAGAATGCTCAGAAGAAGCCTAAGAAGAAGAATACTTCAGAAGTAATAAATAGAACTATTCCGTAGCGAAGGCCTTTTTGTACTGTTAGGGTGTGGTGTCCTTGGAATGTAGCCTCTCGAATATAATCACGTCATCATTGAAGTATGGTTATTAATAAAACTAAAAGTCCAATTAATATTAGTGTGTTTGAAGAAAAATGAAATCATATGGCTAGACCTGATGTTATTAGTAGTGCAGCTACTGCTCCTGTAAGTGGTCATGGGCTTGGGTTTAGTATGTGGTATGTGTGGGTTTGGTGTGCCATTAGGTATTTTCTTGTAGGTAGAGTGAGAGTAATAGGACAAATACATATGCTTGAATCATGGCCACAGCTACCTCTAGTAGTGTTAATAGTAGTAGAATAATAAGGGTTAGTGTGGCTACAGTTGGTATTATAGGTAGTAGGACGAGCACTGCAGTTGCGATTAGCTGTATTAATAGGTGGCCTGCTGTTAGATTAGCAGTTAGTCGAACACCTAGGGCGATTGGGCGAATGAAAAGGCTAATAGTTTCAATAATGATTAGAGGGGGGATAAGTACTGTTGGTGTGCCTTCCGGTAGAAGATGTGCTAGCGATATAGTTGGTTGATTTCGTATTCCAATGATGACGGTTGACAATCATATTGGAACGGCTAGTGCTATATTTACTGATAGTTGTGTGGTGGGGGTGAATGTATATGGTAGCAGGCCAAGTAGATTTATTGTTATTAGAAATAACATTAACGATGTTAAAGCTAGTGCCCATTTTTGGCCTTGGTGGCTAATTGGTGATAGTAGTTGTTTTGCAAAGTTTGTTGTGAATCAGGTCTGTACGGTGGTGTATCGGTTATTTAATCATCGTTTGGTTGGAGTTTTAAAAAGGCTTGTTGGTAGGGTTATTGCTAAAATGATAAGAGGTATTCCGAGTAGTGCGGGGCTCATAAATTGGTCAAAAAAACTAATTATCATGGTCAGTCTCATGAGTTGTGCTGTGCCTGTTTTGGTTTTGGTGGTGTGTTATTAGTTGGTTCATATAAAGAAGTTTTTAATAGCATAGTAGTTAGAATAACAGTTCATGTTAGGAGTATAATTAAGAATCACGGGCTTGGAATTAATTGAGGCATTTCACTGAGGGTGGGTGGTGGGCACCTGTATTAGCTTAAAAGGCTAATGCTTTACCTTAATAGCTACTCAGTGACATATTCAGTATTGATGTTGATCATTTTTCGAAGTTATTGATTGGAGTGGCTTCCACGACAATTGGCATAAAACTATGATTTGCACCACAAATTTCTGAGCATTGTCCGTAATATACCCCCGGCCGAGTGGTAATAAATGTTGTTTGATTTAGTCGGCCTGGGATTGCATCCGTTTTAATGCCCAATGATGGTAGTGCCCATGATTGCATTACATCTTCAGCAGTAATAAGTATTCGGATTGGGGACTCTATCGGGATTACTATTCGATTGTCTACTTCTAATAGTCGGAATTGGCCCGATTCAAGTATATTTGTTGGCGTTATATATGAGTCAAAGGATAAGGTGTCGTATTCTGTAAATTCATATGATCAATATCACTGATGTCCTACTGATTTAATTGTTAAATGCGGATCACTAATTTCGTCTATTAAATAAAAAATTCGTAGTGATGGGAGGGCAATAACAATTATGATAATTGCTGGCAAGATTGTTCACATAATTTCAACTTCTTGGGCGTCTATTGAGTTTGTGCTTATTAGTTTTGTGGTTATTATGATGGTGATGGTGTATAACACTAAGGTGTTAATCAAAAATACTACTATTAGGGTGTGGTCGTGTAAATGAAGTAGTTCTTCTATAATTGGTGATGCGGCATCTTGGAAACCTAGCTGTAGTGGGTAAGCCATGAAAGATGTACAATGATTAATTTTGTTATTCTACCTTGACAAAGTAGTGTAATGTATTTACTAACATCTCATAAAAAGGTAGTATAGTGGTTATACAGTTGGCTTGAAACTAACTGATGTGGGTTCAATTCCTACCCTTTTTGTTGAATTTGTACAAAGGCAGGTTCTTCATAGGTGTGGTAAGGTGGAGGGCATCCGTGTAGTCATTCAACATTTGTTGGTGTTAATTCTGTGAGTAGTACTTCTCGTTTGGCTGAGAAGGCTTCTCAGATAATAAATATTATTATAATTACTGCAATGAGTGAAATTAATGAGCCGACTGATGATACTACATTTCAGATGGTGTATGCATCTGGGTAATCTGAGTATCGTCGTGGCATGCCAGCTAGACCAAGGAAATGTTGCGGGAAAAATGTTATGTTGACCCCAGCAAATATTACGCCAAAGTGAATTTTAGTTCATGTTTCGTGTAGTGAAAAGCCTGAGAATAGTGGGAATCAATGAATAAAACCCCCTATGATGGCAAATACTGCGCCTATTGATAGGACATAGTGAAAGTGTGCTACTACGTAATATGTATCATGTAAAACGATGTCTAGTGATGAGTTGGCTAATACAATTCCGGTTAAACCGCCAACTGTAAATAGGAAAATAAACCCTAGGGCCCACAGTATGGCTGCATCTCATTTAATTGTCCCTCCGTGCAATGTGGCTAATCAGCTAAAAACTTTTACACCTGTGGGAATTGCAATAATTATTGTAGCAGAGGTAAAGTATGCTCGTGTATCTACATTTATTCCTACTGTAAACATGTGGTGGGCTCATACAATGAATCCTAATAATCCGATTGATATTATCGCTCAGACTATCCCCATGTAACCGAATGGTTCTTTTTTGCCAGAGTAGTACGTGACGATATGAGAAATTATTCCAAATCCCGGTAAGATTAAAATATAGACTTCTGGGTGACCAAAAAATCAAAACAGATGTTGATACAGTACTGGGTCTCCGCCTCCGGCCGGATCAAAGAATGTTGTATTTAGGTTTCGATCGGTTAATAGCATTGTAATACCTGCTGCCAGTACTGGTAGGGACAAGAGAAGAAGGACAGCGGTGACCAATACAGATCATACAAATAAGGGGGTTTGGTACTGCGAGGTTGCTGGTGGTTTTATATTAATAACTGTTGTAATAAAATTAATGGCGCCGAGAATCGATGAGACCCCCGCCAAGTGCAGGGAGAAGATGGTTAAATCAACTGAGGCGCCTGCGTGTGCTAGGTTGCCAGCTAGTGGTGGGTATACAGTTCAGCCTGTGCCTGCTCCGGCTTCAACAGCAGATGAGGCTAATAGTAGTAAAAAGGATGGGGGGAGTAATCAAAAACTTATGTTATTTATTCGTGGGAAGGCCATGTCTGGGGCTCCAATCATTAATGGTACTAGTCAGTTACCAAACCCACCGATTATAATGGGTATGACTATAAAGAAAATTATGACAAAAGCATGGGCCGTAACGATAACATTATAAATTTGGTCATCACCTAATAAAGCTCCAGGCTGGCTCAATTCCGCTCGAATTAAAAGGCTTAGGGCAGTGCCGACTATGCCGGCTCAGGCACCAAAAATTAAATAGAGGGTGCCAATGTCTTTATGGTTAGTTGAGAATAATCAACGGATAAGCATCACAGGTAAGATGGCTGAGAATAAGCGGCGGACTGTAGTCCCGACGACAAGGTTGATACCTTTTTTACCAGCCTTGTAGTGATTCACGCAGGAGTGCAAATCCTGAAAAGTAGAATAGCTTCTACCGGGGCTTCTCCCGCCTTTTTTTTGCGGCGGGAGAAGTGGGCAGTAGCTGATTGGAGCGTTTAGTTGTTAACTAAAAGGTTGCGGGGTAGTAGCCCGCTTGTCCAGAAGGCTTTAGCTTAATTTTAAAGTGCCTGTGTTGCATTCAGGAGATGTTGGGTATATTCTTGCAAGTCTTATTTGGGGTTAGAAGAGTTTAACTTCTGTTTAGGGCTTTGAAGGTCCTTGGTTTGTGGTTATCCTAAACCCCATAGTATGGTGGTACTATGTTTGGTGTAAGTGGTAATATTATGATTGATAGGATTGTTATTACTGTTAGTTGTGTTGTAGTTTTTTTTGATTTATGTCGTCAGATTGTTGTTGAGTTTGTTGAGTTTGGGGATTGTGTTATTGATAGCGTGTATGCTATTCGTAAGTAAAAGAATAGGCTTAATAGGGATGAGATTGCCATTGTGATGGCAATAGTTGAGATGTGTTGTTTTGATAGTTCGTTTAAGATTATTCATTTTGGCACAAAACCTGTTATTGGTGGTAGGCCCCCTAAAGAGAGCAGGATCAATATTGAAAGGGCTGTTAAAGCTGGTGTTTTAGGTCATGATGTGGTTAGAGAGTTAATTTTTGTCGTATTTAGGAAAATTATTATTATGAATATGGCTAGTGTTATGATCAAATACAATATAAAATTTAGTATGGCTAGGGTTGGTGAGAATGGGATGATTGCTGTTATTCATCCAAGGTGAGCGATGGATGAGTATGCTATGATTTTTCGTAGTTGTGTTTGATTGAGGCCTGATCATCCTCCAACTATGATAGATAATACTCCTAGTGTGATTATTAAATCTGTATTTAAAACATTGTAGATTGTGAGGATTAGTGCCATAGGGGCAATTTTTTGTCATGTTGACAGAATTAGTCCCGTAATTAAATTTAGTCCTTGTATCACTTCTGGTAATCAGAAGTGTATTGGGGCTAATCCTAATTTTATTATGATTGCGATTGTTATTATGTTTGATGGCAGTGTTGATAGTTCTTTTAGCTCTCATTGGCCTGTTGTTCATGCATTAATTAGTGTTGAGAATAGAATTAGTGCTGATGCTGAGGCTTGTGTGAGGAAGTATTTTGTAGTTGCTTCTGTTGCTCGTGGGTGGTGTTGTTTAATTATTAGCGGTATTATGGCTAGTGTATTAATTTCTAGTCCTACTCAGGCGAGTAGTCAGTGTGAGCTGGTTAGTGTAATTGTTGTACCTATGGCTAAGCTTGATATGATGATGGATAATACGTATGGATTCATTAATAAAGGAAGGGTTTAAACCAACATTGTTGGGGTATGGACCCAAAAGCTTGTAGTTAGCTGACTTTACTAGAAAGTTATGTAATGAAGCATGGAGGGCTTTGATTCCTCATGTATAGGTTCGAGTCCTATTTTTCTAGGATATAAAAAGGTTTGAACTTTTATTTATTACTCTATCAAAGTAATCCTTGGCTTTCGGGCATATATCCTATGTTTGTGGTGGAAGGCCTGCTAGGGAAATTGGTATTGAGATGTAAATCAGTGTAGTGGCTAATACTAATGGCAGGAAGTTTTTTCAGACTAGGTGTATAAGTTGGTCGTAGCGAAATCGTGGGTATGATGCGCGGATTCACAGAAATAATGATGAAAGAGCCATGGCTTTTAACATGATATTTACTGTAGCTAGTTGTATGGGTATTTGACTGATGGTTGGTGCTAAGAATAAAATGATTGATAGCGTGTTTATTATTAGGATGTTTGAGTATTCCGCTAGGAAAAAAAGTGCGAAAGGGCCTCCTGCATATTCTACGTTAAACCCTGATACAAGTTCTGACTCACCCTCTGTTAAGTCAAAGGGTGCTCGGTTGGTTTCGGCCATGGTTGAAATATACCATATTGTTGCTATTGGTCAGGCTGGTATAATTAGTCATGTTGTCTCCTGTGTGTACATGAAGTTTAGTGGGGTAAAAGTGCCTGATAGTAGGATTGTGCATAATAGGATTAGCCCAAGTGTAACTTCATATGAGATGGTCTGTGCGACTGCTCGTAGGGCGCCGATTAGGGCGTATTTTGAGTTTGATGATCAACCTGAGCCAAGGATGGAGTAAACTATAAGGCTTGAGATAGCTAATATAAATAGGATTCCTAGGTTTATATCTAGAATAGGTACAGGTATTGGTATAGGGGTTCATATGATTATTGATAATATGAGGGCCAGGATTGGTGTCATTAAAAATATTATTTGTGATGATGAAGATGGTCGTAGTGGTTCTTTAATAAAGAGTTTTATGCCGTCTGCAATTGGTTGTAGTAGGCCCAATGGGCCTACGATATTAGGGCCTTTTCGTAATTGTATGTAACCTAGGACTTTTCGTTCCAGTAAAGTTAAAAATGCTACTGCTAGTAGAACGGGGATAATTAGTATTAGTGGGTTAAGTGTGTTGATAATGTTCATGGCTTAAGAGAGGATTTTAACCCCTGATTAAAAGGTTTTAGGGCTTTTACAATTGTCAGGCTCTGTCACTTAAGCAGACCTTTTATTTTTAGGTATTAGGTGGTTTTAGTATTTAGTTATTTTTCACATGTGTTTTAAGGACTTAATATTATCATTGGTCCAGTTCTCTTGGTCCTTTCGTACTAAAGAGATTGGTTGAATAGATAGAAACTGACCTGGATTACTCCGGTCGAACTCAGATCACGTAGGATTTTAATTGTTGAACAAACAAACCTTTGACAACGGCTGCACTGTCTGGATATCCTGATCCAACATCGAGGTCGTAAGCCTTCTCGTTAATATGGGCTTTCGGAGAAGATTGCGCTGTTATCCCTAGGGTAGCTTGGTTCGTTGTCCAATTATATTGGGTCGTATGGGTACCATGGTAAGATCTTGTTGTGTCGAACTTAGTCTAGTGTTCTCGGAGGATATTTATTCTCCGTGGTTGCCCCAACCGAAGACAGTTTAATCAAGTTTAATGTCTAATTATAAAATGACTAATATATCTTAAGTTCCATAGGGTCTTCTCGTCTTATTATTATATTCAGGCCTTTTGACCTGAGGGTCAGTTTCATTGACTTAATAAAAGAGACAGTTAAGTTCTCGTTTTGCCATTCATACTAGTCTTTATTTAAAAGACAATTGATTATGCTACCTTTGCACAGTCAGAATACTGCGGCCATTTAATGGTTTAATTTCATGGGGCAGGCAGTGCCTCTAATGCGTGTTTTTCTAGAGGTGATGTTTTTGGTAAACAGGCGGAACTTGTGTTTGCTGAATTCCTTTTTTATCTTTTAGTCTTTCTTGTTGCACTCCTGTGTTGGGTTAACGGTTGTTTTAGGTATTTAATCTAGCTAATTTTATTTAGTAGGGTTTAAATCGGTAATGTCCAGGGATTTATTCGTTCTGGTTTATGCTGGTGCAAGGAGAAAATTGTGTTTTCTTATTACTAGTTCTAGTATATACTTGGCTATAGGTTTTATATAGTGCGGCCCAGTTAATTTTTAGGGTTTTGATGAGATTTATTAGTATTATTGATTTAATATTGTGGTGAGCTGTGACGCTATCTTTACTGGTGGCTGCTTTTAAGTCTACGTTGTATTTAATCTTTATCTAGTGTAATCATTACCCGTTGTTGTAGGTTGTATCCTTTTTCAACAGGGCTGTTCCTCTGTTGAATTGCTCTTAAGTTTTTATTAATATTTGATGTAATTTATATAAGATTTAAGGTTGGGCTAAAACTCGTTTATTGGGCAACCAGCTATCACTAAATTCGTTAGGTATGTCGCCTCTATTTAAAAGTCTTTCCACTCTTTTGCCACAGAGACGGATTGGCACTGTTTAGGCTGCTTTTAAATAGCTCATTTAGTTTCGGGTAACTTGACTAAAAGTCTTTTTGCCTTTGGTTGACTAGCTAGACCATGATGCAAAAGGTACTGGTATTTGTCCATGCTTTTTTGTACTTTCATGGTTTGTTTCATTTCTTTTTCAACGTTCCCTTGCGGTACTATTTTCTATTGCTTTGATTGTGTCTTTTCTATCTCCTATACTATGAGGCGTAGAATGCTTTAGTTTTATTAGTGTTATTGATTTTTTTATCGAGCTAGTATTGGTGGTTCAAAATGTCTTGGTTTAAACAAGATTATTTTTGGTGTAAACGAAATGTTTTAGTTAAACTACATTTTGGTTAATCCAAGAGCACTTTCCAGTGCGCTTACCTTGTTACGACTTTCCTCGTCTAATAGGACTTGTATTATTATTTATTTTTGTTAGTCATTTATGACGAGGGTGACGGGCGGTGTGTGCGCGCCCCAGGGCCGACTTAAGAACGGCATTATAATCCGGTCTTACTGCCAAATCCGGCTTCAAATATAATTTTCATGGTATTATTTGTATTCTTTTTAGAAAATGTAGCCCATTTCTTCCCATCTCATGTGCTACACCTTGACCTGTCGTATTTGAGTGTGTCATTTTTGCTGACTTTTATTCTTTCACAGGGTTAGCTGGTGACGGTGGTATATAAGCGGGGGGGTTGAACTAGAGATGGTGAGGTTTAGCGTGGGTTATCGATTACAGAACAGGCTCCTCTGGGTGGGTTTGGGGCACCGCCAAGTCCTTTGAGTTTTAAGCTGTTGCTCGTAGTACTCTGGCGGGGGTTAGTGTAAATATTCAAGTTTTGTGGCTGAGCATAGTGGGGTATCTAATCCCAGTTTGTTTTTTCAGCGGTAGTGGGTCAAATTATCATTATTATTAAGATCACCTTCATAGTTGGGCTTGTTAGTGCACTGTGCGTATGACAGCCTAGTGAGGCTTTAATCTTAAATTTTTTTGTCTTATTCTAGTCACGCTTTACGCCGTGTACTATCAACTTGGGTTTCTTGTATAACCGCGGTGGCTGGCACAAAATAGACCAACCCTAATTAATTATAGCTGAGTCAAGCTTGTGCTTATGTGTCAATGTTTATTACTGCTGTGTAACCCTTGGGGGAGTGGTTTAACTAGATGTCGTTGGTTAACTCTTGTTATGCCTGATATCGAGTCTTTATGTTAAAACATAGGAGGTTTCTCACTGGTTTGAAGAGGCTTGCATGTATAAAATTAATTGTAGTTGGTAGTAAAGCTGGGACCAAACTTTTGTATTTATAGGGGGTGTATTACGCTCCATCTCAGCATCTTCAGTGCTATATTTTACATAAACTATATAAAT